TTATTTTCATCGAAGGAGTTTATTTTCTATAGCTCCTATTGTTGGGGTGAGTAGGATGAAGATGATAAAATATAATCCCGAGGCAATTTGGCCGATCATGACGTATGGATCTTCGACGGGTTGACCCCCGATTCAAGTGAGGATAATGGTGTTGGCAATTATAGTTCAGAATAGGGTTTTGGTCAAGGGGCGGAAAGTCAGACTACGTTGTTTAGAGGTGTGCAAAATTGGGGTCAATATAAGAATTATAATTGAGAGTAGGAGGGCTAAGACCCCTCCTAGTTTGTTTGGGATGGAGCGTAAAATTGCGTACGCAAATAGGAAGTTCCCTTCGGGTTTAATGTGAGGCGGAGTTATAAGGGGGTTGGCGGGGGTAAAGTTGTCTGGATCGCCTAGAGCGTTTGGGGCAAAGGTTGCTAGTAGGGCAAGGGCAGTGAGTATGATGGAGAAGCCGAGGATATCTTTATAAGTAAAATATGGGTGAAATGGAACTTTGTCTAGATTTGAGTTTAACCCTGTTGGGTTAGAGGATCCTGTTTGATGAAGAAAGAGGAGATGAATTATGCTGATTCCAGCAATAGCAAATGGAAGGATAAAATGAAAAGTAAAAAATCGGGTCAGCGTTGCGTTGTCTACTGAAAATCCACCTCAGATTCATTGCACTAATGTGCTTCCGATGTATGGGGCTGCTGATAGAAGGTTAGTAATAACTGTGGCGCCTCAAAATGATATTTGTCCTCATGGGAGAACATATCCTACGAAGGCAGTGGCTATCACTAGGAATAAGAGAATTACCCCAATATTTCAGGTTTCCTTAAAATTGTATGACCCATAATATATTCCTCGGCCGATGTGAAGGTAGATGCAGATGAAAAAGAAGGATGCTCCGTTTGCGTGAAGATTGCGAAGGAGTCATCCGTGGTTAACATCTCGACAAATATGGGCAATAGATGAAAATGCTAGAGAAGTATCTGCTGCGTAGTGCATGGCCAAGAAGAGGCCTGTTAAAATTTGGATAACAAGACATATGCCTAGTAGGGACCCAAAGTTTCATAGTGAGGATAAATTGGTTGGGGTTGGCAGGTCAATAAAGGCGTTGTTAATAATTTTTAAAATGGGGTGGGACTTACGTGTTGTGGGGGCCATAAGTTTTTGTAGTTGAATACAGCGGTAGTTTTTCAGATTACAGGTCTAGGTTAAAATCCTGGTAAAAATAATGATCTCAGAGATGTGTTTACTGTTAGGTTTATTTGTTGTGGCCTCTAACCCTTCTCCGTACTTTGCTGCTTTAGGTTTGGTGTGGGGGGCCGGGGCCGGGTGTCTTATTTTAGTAAATAATGGGCATGGGTTTTTGTCTTTAGTGCTTTTTCTTATTTATTTAGGGGGTATAATGGTGGTGTTTGCTTATTGTTCAGCTTTAGTAGCTGAGCCTTATCCTGAGGTGTGGGGTAGTAATGTGTTGTGTTACTTTTTAGTGTTTATTTTAGGTGTAATATTTTGTTGAATAATGGTGGGGGATTTTTGATACGAATTAGGATATTGTCGTGATTGAGGCTTATTTATATTTGATTGGTGGGGGGTTTCTGAGTTAATAAATAGTGGTAGTTTTATTTTATTTTTGGGGGGCTGGGGATTATTATTAACATTATTTGTAGTTTTAGAGGTTGTGCGTGGGCATAATGCTGGGGCTTTACGAGCTGTAAGACATTCGAGTTAGCCGAGGAATCGAACCACGGTGGTGAGGAATTAGCAGTACTCATTACTCCTTTCAAACTCGGTGAACAGAAGAGAATTAATCTTCATTACTAGAGCCACAGCCTAGGGTTTTAGTTAAACTATGTTCACATATGAAAATATAATTAAATGTGGGAAGAATATAATTAGGATGACAGGAAGAATGTGTAAAAATATAATGATGTTTTCTCGGGTATTAATTGGTTGTAAAGATTTAATGTGTTGGGGCACTGGTCCCCGTTGAATTGCTCAGAGTACATATAGAGTATATGCGGTTGTGAAAATTAAGTTTAGTATTACAAGTAAGAATATAAAATGAGATCAGTTAAATAGGGAAGTTATGATAAGGAATTCTCCGGTGAAGTTGATTAAGGGAGGTATGGCGATGTTGTAGAGCGCTACAACAATTCATCAGGATCAGGCGAGTGGTAAAATTAGAATTATACCTCGTAAAATAATTATTGCTCGGGTATTGGTTCGTTCATATGATATATTGGCTAAGCAGAATATAGCTGAAGATGTTAAGCCGTGGGCAATTATAATAACTATAGCTCCTGAATAGCTTCATGGTGTATGAACTAGGATTGCTGCTACTACTAAGTTTATGTGACTAATAGAGGACATAGCAATAAGGGATTTTAGGTCTGTTTGACGGAGGCATATAAAGGAGGTAGACAAGATGCCAAAAATTGCAACTATTATAAAAAATATGGTTTCGTTTGTAGTGCTATCTGGAAGAAAGGCAGATATTCGAATCATGCCATATCCCCCTAATTTTAAAAGGGTGCCAGCTAGGACTATAGATCCTGCAATTGGAGCTTCTACATGTGCTTTAGGGAGTCAAAGGTGTAGGCAATATAAAGGTATTTTAACTAGAAAAGCTATATTGTATGTTGCTCAAAATAATCCTGGAAAAGTAATGGTAATTACTGAATTAGGTATAAATATTATAATGCTTGGGAGTAAGATATTTTGAAATACATAAAGTTTTAATAGGCAGATAATTAATGGAATTGCTCCTGATATTGTATAAAATGTTAAATATATTCCTGCTTCTAGTCGTCGCCCTTGGATTCCTCATCGAGTAATAACAATGAGAGTTGGGATTAGGGATGCCTCAAAAAAGATAAAAAATAATATCATGTCTGAGACAGAGAAGGCTAGAAGTGTGGTCAGTTGTAAGAAAATGCCGTTGGCAATGTATATTCGTTGGCGATTAACAGGTTCTAGGTTTAATTTGCTTTGGCTTGCCAGTATTGTTAATGGAAACAATCAGCAGGTGAGTATAATTAATGGGCCTGAAATATTGTCAATAGTAAAGAAGTCATCCGAGAATGAGAAGTTATGGTAATAAAATCAAGCTAGTGAAAAAAGAGTAGCAAGGAAACTATGGAGGGTTGCGGCAGACCATAAATATTTTTTAGGGGTAAATGCCGCTGTAATGCAGGTCGAGAGTCATGCTGTTATTACTATTATCATTGAAGTATATTTAGGGTTGTTAATTTGTCGGTGCCTTGAGAGCGGGCTGTGGCAATTATAAGTGAAAGTCCTAGTCCTGCTTCACAAGCAGATAAGGAGAGTAGAATGAGGGGAAGAATAAGTGGCATTAGAATTATTTCATTAAGTCATAGACTTGAAATAATAAAAATGGTTAATATTATACCTTCTAAGCACAGTAGGGCTGATAATAAATGTGTTCGATTAGATGCTAGTCCGATGAGAGTAATAAAAAAGGCAAAGAAGAATAAATAAATCATGGGGCTGTGGGTTTTAACCACAATCGGTTGAGTCGAAATCAACTATCTTTTTTGGACGAGCACCTCATTCTGCTCATTCTAAGCCTGCTTGTGTTCATTCATAAGTAAAACCTGCTGTTAATAATGCAATAATAATTAAGGCACATGTGATTACTGTGGGTATTGTGGTAAGTTGAATTGCTCATGGGAGAGGAAGAAGAAGAGCAATTTCTAGATCAAAAAGGAGAAATAAAATGGCCACGAGGAAGAATCGTATAGAGTATGGTAGTCGAGCATTACCTAATGGATCAAAACCGCATTCGTATGGTGATAGTTTTTCTGTGTCGGGAATAATTGTTGGGAGTCAGAAACTAATTAAAGCTAGGGTCACTGATAAAGTTGATGCTATTAATATGAAGATAAGCATTATTTTTTTCTGGATTTTAACCAAAACTTGATAATTGGAAGTCATCTGTACTTTTATACTAAAAAAATAAGAACCTCATCAATAAATAGAAACGTAGAGAAATAATCATACTACATCTACAAAATGTCAATATCATGCGGCCCCTTCAAACCCGAAGTGGTGTTGGGTAGTGAAATGAAAAAATAGTTGACGTAATAGGCATATTAGAAGAAAGGTAGTTCCGATGATGACATGTAACCCATGAAATCCGGTTGCTACAAAAAATGTTGTACCATAAATGCCGTCTGCAATTGAAAATGGGGCTTCATAATATTCTATGGCTTGCAGTATAGTAAAGTAAATCCCTAAAATAATTGTTAGGGTTAGAGCCTGAATTGCATTTTTTCGGTCCGCTTGCATGATGCTGTGGTGGGCTCATGTGACTGATACGCCAGAAGCCAGGAGAACAGCGGTGTTTAATAATGGAACTTCAAATGGGTTTAAAGGTGTAATTCCTGTAGGGGGTCAACATTCTCCAACATTCAGTGTCGGCGCCAGGCTGGCGTTATAGAATGCCCAAAAAAATCCAATAAAGAAGAAAATTTCGGATATAATAAATAAAATTATACCACATCGAAGTCCGTTTTGAACAGGGGAAGTGTGGTGTCCTTGAAATGTCCCTTCTCGAACCACATCTCGTCATCATTGTCACATGGTTAATAATATTAGACAGAGGCCAAATGTTAGTGTTACTACAGTATTATAATGAAATCATATACCTAAACCTCAAGTTAATAGGAAGGCGGCTGAGGCCCCTGTTAGTGGTCAGGGGCTTGGGTTTACTATGTGAAAAGCGTGAGCTTGGTGGGCCATAAGTATTTTCTTGCAGATAAAGACCAAGGAGGAGTACGAAGACATAAGCTTGAATCATAGCTACCGCAATTTCTAAAATAGTGAGTATAATAAGGGTAATGAGGGCTAATAGGGATATAGTTATTGAGATAGAGGTTATTGTTAGTGTAGCTATTGAAATTAGTTGAATTAACAGGTGGCCGGCAGTCAAGTTTGCTGTAAGTCGAACCCCTAAGGCAAGAGGGCGGATAAATAGACTAATGGTTTCAATAATAATAAGAATTGGAGTTAATGGGGTAGGTGTTCCCTCAGGGAGGAAGTGGGCTAGTGAAGAGGATAATTGATTTCGAAGTCCTATAATTACTGTAGCTAGTCAGAGGGGAATAGCTAACCCTAAATTTAATGATAGTTGGGTTGTTGGGGTAAAAGTATAAGGGAGAAGACCTAAGATATTTATTCCAAGTAGAAATACTATAAGAGTGGAAAGTATAAGTGCTCATTTGTGAGCTGGTTGATTCATGGGAAGTAAAATGTGTTTAGAAGATGAGCTTAAGAAAAAATGTGAGAAGGAATTTAATCGGTTGGAGGTTCATTGGTTGGATGAGGATGGAAGTAGGAGTCAGGGGGTGACTATGGCTATAACAATTAATGGAACACCAAAAATTGTTGGTGAAGCAAATTGGTTAAATAGATTTATTGTCATGGTCAAGTTCATGAGTTATAGGAAGTTTTAGTAATTTTTAGGTGTGGCTTATTTAAATTGAGGTGATTAAGAATTTTTGTGGGGGATACAAGGAGGATAATTAACCATAATACAAGAAAGGTAAAAAATCAAGGTTCCGGAATTAATTGGGGCATTCATTAAGGGTGGTTGGAATCACCTATCTACAACTTAAAAGGTTGTCGCTAACCCATATAGCTTCTTAATGAAAACGGGTGTGATTTTATGTAAAGTTTTGTAATCATATTAAAAAACTGTACACCGGCAGTGCTTCTATTACGATGGGCATAAAACTGTGATTTGCTCCACAAATTTCTGAACATTGTCCGTAGTAGATGCCAGTATGGGCAACAAGTAGGGATGCTTGATTTAGTCGACCTGGAATGGCATCAGTTTTAACTCCTAAGGAGGGAAGCGCTCAAGAGTGCAACACATCGTCCGCTGTAATAAGTGTTCGGGTAGTTGTTCCAATTGGAATCACTATGCGGTTGTCTACTTCTAATAGGCGAAATGATCCGGGGTCCAGTTCATTAGTAGGGATTATATAGGAGTCAAATGCGATGCCGTCAAAATCTGAGTACTCATAGCTTCAATACCATTGGTGTCCCACGGTTTTGATTGTGATGTCCGGATTATTAATTTCATCCATTAAATATAGAATACGTAGTGATGGAAGGGCAATAACAATTAAGATAATTGCTGGTATAATGGTTCAAACTATTTCAATCTCTTGGGCGTCTATTATATTAGTGCTTGATAGTTTTGTAGATATTAATGATGAAATAATATATAAAACTAACATGCTGATTAAAAAAACCGCTATTAGAGTATGATCATGAAAATGAAGAAGTTCTTCTATAATGGGGGAAGCCGCGTCTTGTAGGCCAAGTTGGGTTGGTTGAGCCATAGAGGAAAACAAGGGTTCAACTTGCAATTTTGCCTTGACAAGGCAATATTATAATTTAACTAAATCCTCTTAAGAAAGTGACAGAAAGGCCATGTACTTGATTTGAAATCAGGCTATGGGGGTTCGATTCCTTCCTTTCTCGGTAGTTTTAACTGAAAAAGATGCTTCTTCAAAGGTATGATGATTTGGTGGAAATCCCAGTGATCATTCAACATTTGTAATAGTTAGTTCTGATTTTATTAATTGTCGTTTTGCTGTAAAGGCTTCTCAAACAATAAAAACTATTATAACTACTGCAATAAATGAGATTAGTGAGCCAATAGAAGATACAGTGTTTCATAGGGCATAAGCATCGGGGTAGTCTGAATATCGACGTGGTATTCCAGCTAGACCAAGAAAATGTTGAGGGAAAAATGTTAAATTAACCCCGGTAAATATAATACAAAAGTGAATTTTTGTTCAGGAATTATGTAGAGTATATCCGGTGAATAGGGGAAATCAGTGGATAAATCCAGCTATAATAGCAAATACTGCGCCTATTGATAAGACGTAATGGAAATGTGCAACAACATAATATGTATCATGAAGAACAATGTCGATGGAAGAGTTAGCTAGAACTACGCCGGTTAGGCCTCCCACTGTAAATAGAAAGATGAAGCCAAGGGCTCAAAGTATTGCAGCTTCTCATTTAATAATACCTCCGTGTATTGTGGCTAATCAGCTAAATACCTTTACCCCAGTAGGAATAGCAATAATCATGGTGGCGGATGTGAAGTAAGCTCGCGTGTCTACGTTTAGGTCTGTTGTAAATATATGGTGGGCTCACACAATAAAACCTAATAACCCAATTGATAGCATTGCTCAAACTATACCCATATACCCGAAAGGTTCTTTTTTGTTTGAGTAATAGGCGACGACGTGTGAAATAATACCAAATCCAGGTAGAATAAGAATGTAGACTTCTGGGTGTCCGAAGAATCAAAATAGATGTTGATATAGTACTGGGTCTCCTCCTCCTGCAGGATCAAAAAAAGTAGTGTTTAGGTTTCGATCGGTGAGCAATATAGTGATTCCTGCAGCTAATACTGGTAGGGAAAGAAGAAGTAAGACGGCTGTAACAAGTACGGATCAGATAAATAATGGAGTTTGGTACTGTGTCATTGATACCGGCTTTATGTTAAAGATTGTTGTAATAAAGTTGATTGCTCCTAGAATAGAAGATACGCCAGCGAGATGTAAAGAAAAAATGGCTAGGTCAACAGATGGTCCTGCGTGAGCAATATTACCGGCTAAAGGGGGGTAGACTGTTCATCCAGTTCCAACTCCGGCTTCTACCATAGAAGATGCTAAAAGAAGAAAAAATGATGGTGGAAGTAATCAAAAACTTATATTGTTTATTCGTGGAAAGGCTATATCTGGGGCTCCAATTATTAGTGGAACCAACCAGTTACCAAAACCCCCAATAAGAATTGGCATAACTATAAAGAAAATTATTACAAAAGCATGGGCAGTAACAATTACATTATAAATTTGATCATCACCAAGAAGGGTGCCGGGTTGGGCAAGTTCTGCTCGAATGAGCAGGCTAAGGGATGTTCCGATTATGCCTGCTCAGGCGCCAAAAATCAGGTATAGAGTACCAATATCTTTATGGTTAGTAGAAAATAGTCATCGAATTAATATCACAGGTAAAGTGGCCGAGAAGGTGGTGGGTTGTAGCCCCAAAGATAGAGGTCAAAATCCTCTCTTTACCAGGCCTTGGGGTGTAACACGTGAGGTTGCAAACCTCAAGAAGCAAAATAATATTTTGCCGGGGCTTCTCCCGTTTTAAGCGACGGGAGAAGTAGAATGAAGCTCGCTGGATGGAGCGTTTAGCTGTTAACTAAAATGTTACGGGATCAAGGCCCGTCTTTCTAGAAGGGCTTTATCTTAATTTAAAGAGCTTGGGTTGCATTTAAGTAATGTAGGTTAATATCCTGCAAGTCCTACAGAAATTAGGAGAATCAAACTCCTGCTTAAGGCTTTGAAGGCCTTTGGTCTCACACTATCCTAAATTTCTTATACAATAATAAGAATAGTTGGAGTTATTGGGAAAGTCGTTAAAGTAGAGGAATTAGTTGTGGTAGTAAGTGAGTTAATTTTTTTAACTAGTTTTCACAGGCTATTTGAAGTAGATGTATTTGGTGAGACAGTCATAGTTATAATATAGGTGAGGCGAAGGTAAAAAAATAGGGCTAGAAGGGATCCTACTATTGCTGTTGAGGCCAAAATAATTGCGTTTTGTTTAACAAGTTCTATCACAATAAGGAGTTTGGGGGCAAATCCAATTAGTGGTGGAAGTCCAGCTAGGGATAATAATGTTATTAAGGAGAGTATAATTAGTGTTGGGGTTTTGGCTCATGCAGTGGAGATTTCGATTATTTTTGTAATACTAATTGATGTTAGTGATATAAATATTGCTGTTGTCATTATAATATAGAGTGTGAAGTTTAACTCTGTTAAATGGGGATTAAATTTTAATACTATAATTATTCAGCCTAGGTGACCAATAGATGAGAATGCTATAATTTTTCGTATTTGTGTTTGATTAATGCCACCCCACCCCCCAATAAAGATAGAAAGTAGACCTAGTAAAATTATGAAGAAGATGTTAATATGTTGTGACAGTTGAAGTATAAGAATTATTGGTGCAATTTTTTGTCAAGTAGATAAGATAAGTCCAGTTGATAAAGAGATTCCTTGGATAACTTCTGGTAATCAGAGGTGTATAGGAGCTAAACCTATTTTTGTTATAAGGGCTGTTGATAGGGCAATTGATGGGACTTCAGATATTGAAGAGATATACAGTTCTCCTGTGAGTCGTGCGTTTATTAAAGCTGAAATTAAGATTAGTGCTGAAGCTGTCGCTTGAGTTAAAAAATATTTTGTGGCTGACTCAATTGAACGTGGGTGAGGTTTTTTAGTTATAATTGGAATAATAGCTAGCGTGTTGATTTCAAGGCCAATTCAAGCCAACAACCAGTGGTGACTCAGTATTGTGGTTGTTGTCCCAATAGCTAGGCTAATAATAAATACTGAGTAGGCAAGGGGATTAATTAGTGAGGGAAGGATTTTGACCAACGTTTTTGGGAGATGAGTCCAAGAGCTTAACTAGCTGACCTCACTTTCTTAGTTGTAAGTTTAATATTTATTGTGATTATTGTGGGTTAATAAATATCATAAGTTATTAAACTAGTGAGGGAAGGATTTTGACCAACGTTTTTGGGAGATGAGTCCAAGAGCTTAACTAGCTGACCTCACTTTCTTAGTTGTAAGTTTAATATTTATTGTGATTATTGTGGGTTAATAAATATCATAAGTTATTATACTAGTGAAGGAAGGATTTTAACCAACATTGTTAGGGTATGGGCCCAAGAGCTTAATTAGCAGACTTCACTAAAGAGAAGCATGGTGGAATTGCGAAGGGTTTTGATCCCTTAGTCGTAGGTTCAATTCCTACCTTTTTAAGGAAATGAGGGGGTTTGAACTCCTATAAGCCTCCCTATCAAGGAGGACCCTATCTTTCGGGCACATTTCCATATTGTTGGTGGGGAGAGTAGTATAGATGGGGGTATAGAGATAAATAGTATCGTTAGGGTTAGGGTAATAGGTAAAAAATTTTTTCAAACTAGATGTATGAGTTGATCGTACCGAAATCGTGGGTAAGAGGCTCGAATTCATAAGAAAGAGGTGGATAATAAGGAGGCCTTTGTCATAAGATAAATTGTTGAGTTAATTACATATAGGGCTGCTGCCCCCAGAAATATAATAATAGATAGGGTGTTCATTATTAAAATATTGGCGTATTCTGCTAGAAAAAATAGGGCGAATGGTCCACCTGCATATTCTACATTAAATCCAGATACTAGTTCTGATTCACCTTCTGTTAGGTCAAATGGTGCTCGGTTTGTTTCGGCTAATGTGGAGACATATCATATAAGTGTTAGGGGTCAGGAGGGGATAATTATTCATATATACTGTTGTACAGTATTAAAGAGGATGAGTGAAAATCCTCCGGCTATAAAGATTGCGCACAGTGCAATAAGCGCTATCGTTACCTCGTATGAAATAGTCTGGGCAACAGCTCGTAGTGAGCCAATTAGGGCGTACTTTGAGTTTGATGCTCAGCCTGAGCCTAAAATTGTATAAACAGTGAGACTGGAAATAGCCAGAATAAATAGAATGCTTAAGTTTAAATCAGATTGTGGGGTGGGCATGGGGAATGGGGTTCATATTAATATTGCTAGTGTTAAAGCTAACGTGGGAAATATAATGAATAATATTTGTGAGGATGTTGAAGGTCGAATCGGTTCTTTTATAAATAATTTAATTCCATCGGCAATTGGTTGTAAAAGTCCAAATGGGCCCACCACATTTGGACCTTTTCGGTGTTGCATATATCCCAGCATTTTTCGTTCAATTAATGTTAAGAATGCTACTGAAAGTAGAATTGGAACGATATAGAATGCAGGTTGAATGTGGTAAAAAAGTAAAGTTATTGAGGGGATTTGAACCCTTATAGAAAGAGTTTAGATCTTTTGCATAGCCTGTTTCTGCCATACTAACAGATTATTTATCTTTAATTGTAGATGGTATTGTACCTAATTAAGTTGAAGTCATTAGTATAAAAATGGCTTAACAACTCATTGGCCATGTTATTCCGATCCTTTCGTACTGGGAATAACATTTTATAGATAGAAACCGACCTGGATTGCTCCGGTCTGAACTCAGATCACGTAGGGTTTTAATCGTTGAACAAACGAACCATTAGTAGCGGCTGCACCACTAGGATACCCTGATCCAACATCGAGGTCGTAAGCCTACTTGTCGATATGGACTCTTGAAGTAGATTGCGCTGTTATCCCCAGGGTAACTTGGTCCGTTGATCGATTATCGGGTCATTAATCGTTAGTGTGCTAATTCTTAGAGTTGTGGCTCTTGGATAAAGGTTTAGTTCTATTCGTCGTGGAGGTTAATTTTTACTCCGCGGTCACCCCAACCTAAAATTGTTATGCATAGTTCTGTGACTTATAAGGGTTTATTTGACTGAGTTGCTGTGAAATTTAAAGCTCCATGGGGTCTTCTCGTCTTATAGTTATATCCCCGCTTCTTCACGGGAAGATCAGTTTCACTGATTGGAGAAAGGAGACAGTGTAATCCTCGTGGTGCCGTTGATACTAGTCCCTATTTAAAGAACAAGTGATTATGCTACCTTCGCACGGTCAGGGTACCGCGGCCGTTAAATATTTCACTGGGCAGGCTAGACCTCTTATAATTCATCAAGAGGCGATGTTTTTGGTAAACAGGCGGGATTAAGATTTGCCGAGTTCCTTCTTTCTCTTTTAATCTTTCTGTTAATGCTCTAGTGTAAGGTTGACGAGAAATTTTATAGGTTTTTCTTGTTAGGTTACTATAGTTGGTTCACTTTCGTTAATTACCAGCGGGGGGGTCCATTTTGGTTCACATTTGCATTTTAGAGAAATTCATATTCTTGTTACTAGTTCCAGCAGGATATTTTCCATATAGTTATGGAATTATTCAGTAATAGGTAAGGGTTCATATAGATTTTTGGTATTTGTTAGGTAAGGTATAGTAAGCTTCAACGCTTTTTTAAAGGTGGCTGCTTTCAGGCCCACTTGATATAATAATTGGTATTTACCCTATAGTATAGGTTGTGTCCTGTTTCAAGTAAGCTGTGCCTTAATTGAATAGCTCTTAAATCTGAGGATTTGTTTAATATCATAATAGGATTTAAGGTAGAACTAATATTCTTTTTCTGAATAACCAGCTATTTCTAGGCTCGTTAGGCTTATCACTTCTACTTGAAAATCTTCCCACTCTATTGCTACAGAGACGGGTTGGCCCTTTTGGCTGTTTTGAAGTAGCTCGCCTAGTTTCGGGGGTGCAAACTAAAATTTCGTTTTGCTTGATTATACTAGCTGGACCATGATGCAAAAGGTACAAGGAAGAATCTTTGCTTTAATTTGTTTTGGCTTATTTCATTTTTATTTCATCTTTCCCTTGCGGTACTTTTTCTGAAGCTCTTAGATATTTTTTGATCGCCTCTACTATAAGGGTAAAATGTTTTATTTTTAATTATATTAGGTGGTAGTGATATTTAATAATTTTTAGGCTAGATTTTTAACTCAAAATGATCAGGGTTTCACAGATATTTTTTCGGTGTAAGCGAAGAGCTTTAGTTAAGCTACATTTTGTTATTTCCAAGGACACTTTCCAGTATACTTACCATGTTACGACTTATCTCTTCTCAGGCGTAATAATGTGTTATAAACTATGTTAAAGACGTCGAAGAGGGTGACGGGCGGTTTGTACGTGTCCCATGGCCGTTATTTAGTAGAACTCTCTATTTTCTACTTACTCCTAAATCCGCCTTCATGACTATGTTTCATGTAGTGTTTCATTTGTTCTAGTTTAGAGAGTGTAGCCCATTTCTTCCACTTTATTAGCTGCACCTTGACCTGACGTTATGGCGAATTTGTCCTTTGGCCTACTATTGTACGTTCACACGGTGAACTTGCGACGGAGGTATACAGGCTGAATTAGGCAAAAAGTGGTCTGGTATATCGGGGATTATCGATTGTAGAACAGGCTCCTCTAGTCGGAATGGGATACCGTCAAGTCCTTTGGGTTTTAAGCTAAGGCTCGTAGTACCCTGGCGTTTATGATGTAGGTTAAATTTTACGGTAAGGCATAGTGGGGTATCTAATCTCAGTTTGTATCCTAACTGTCGTGTGTTCAATGGGTATATTAGAGTAACTTTCGTTTATGATTTTCTCGGTGACAAGCTTTTCGCAGCTAAGTTTAAATTTAACTCTAATTTTACTTTTTTCTCTAATCACGCTCAACGCCGACTAATATCAATTTGAGCCCTAAAACGGTTTAACCGCGGCGGCTGGCACCGTGTTGGACAGCTCTCTTTTCTATAACTGATTCAAGCTGACGCTAATGAACAATTTTTATCACTGCTGAGAACCTTTGTAGGTGTGGTATAACTAGGTGTTATGGGCAAGAATTCTGTGCCTAATACCAGCTCCTTAGCTCAATAGAGGAAAGGGCGTTTTCACGGGATTGCTGAGACTTGCATGTGTAAGTTAAGAAATAATTGATAACAAAGCTGGGACCAAACTTGTTACCCTTAGAACTTTTTAGGGTTCATCTTAGCGTTTTCAGCGCTATACTTTGAGGTAAGCTATAAGAGTCAGAATATAATTTAATTAAAATGTCGGCTTTGGGGGTCGAAGATAGAAGTTAGACCCTTCTTGTTCTGATATAGTGTGTACATTAAGCTTTTACTTGGACTTGCCCAAGAAATGCTGGCGCCTAAGGCCAGGGGAATTCTTTTTTCCTTTAAAAGCTGTACATAAACTTTAGTGTAAGCATTAAAAATTTAGTCCTGAGTAGATGTTATTCTACAATCTTTGGTTTACAAGACCAATGCTTTAATGTTAAGCTATCAGAACATTTGTAGGTGTGCATTTAAAATAAATATATAAATATATGTAAGCTGTGGTTTGACAAAATATCTTTTTATAGTGCGTGTATAGGAAATACTTGTGCAGGTGTGGTAGTAGGTAGTGTACTATAAAATTGCTAGTTTATATTATAATATTTAAATGAGTATGTTGGTGCACAGAATGATTGCGGATATATTTTAGGGAATAGCAGAGTATCAAATATATTACACTATATGTATATAAATATGCATGTATGTGTATGTGTATGTGTATGTGTATATATATGTGTATATGTATGTGTATATGTATGTGTATATGTATGTGTATATGTATGTGTATATGTATGTGTATATGTATATGTATGTGTATGTGTATATGTATGTGTATGTGTCTATGTATATGTATATGTATGTGTCTATGTATATGTATATGTATGTGTCTATGTATATGTATATGTATATGTATGTGTCTATGTATATGTATATGTCTATGTATATGTTTATGTTTATGTATATGTATATGTCTATGTATATGTATATGTCTATGTATATGTATATGTATATGTATGTGTATGTGTATGTGTATGTGTCTATGTATATGTATGTGTCTATGTATATGTATGTGTCTATGTATATGTATGTGTCTATGTATGTGTCTATGTATGTGTCTATGTATGTGTCTATGTATGTGTCTATGTATGTGTCTATGTATATGTATATGTATATGTATATGTATATGTATATGTATATGTATGTGTCTATGTATACGGTTATATACTATACGTTATATACTATATAATGTATACTATATAATGTATACTATATAATGTATACTATATAATGTATACTATATAATGTATACTATATAATGTATAGTATACAATGTATACTATATTATAATGTATACAATGTATACTATGTTATAATGTATATAATGTATACTATATTATAATGTATATAATGTATACTATATTATAATGTATACAATGTATACTATGTTATAATGTATATAATGTATACTATATTATAATGTATACAATGTATACTATGTTATAATGTATATAATGTATACTATGTTATAATGTATTGCAGAGCAGGCGGGTTGTGGGTATTTGCTTTGCGAACCCTCCATAAAGAAACCTATTAGTCCTTAGCCCCGGGGGGGGTGTTAGGGGTCGCTAATTGGTTAATTTGTGGGGGGGGAAAAAGGGGGGGGAAAGGCAGAAATTTATTTTTTTAAAAAAATTAAAAAATTGTAAAAGGGGGGGAATATAGTTGTTTAAGAATTTGAGGCGTATGGAAAAATATGTCATTCTAGCATTCAGGTATGCTCGTTGGAGTTCACTTTAGTGGATGACATCTAGAAATGCTGTTAGTCCCACCCGAATAACCATTGAAACGGCGGAGACGTTTACTGTGACGAGGGCGGTGCACACTGCTAAGCATTTGACTTGTTCCACGGTTTTGATCTATGCAACTTAGAGTGAAACCCCCTCGTCCAATGTTGATGAATTCTGGTTTACCCCCCCCTATTTATGAAAGACCTTGACTTCACAAGTGGTCTGAGCTTATATTAAGGTTCACGATTCCATAGAGAGGGATGTCTTTTAAAAAGCACTAGATGTTTATTAAGTCTTGTGTGTCCATAGATTCGGTTCCGTCAGATGCCTCCTGAAAAGTTCTAGTTGGTCAACTTCGACCATGGTCCCCTTGGAGGCTCACCAGCGATTAGCTCTAAAGCATTCGTTGGGTTGCAAGATGTTAGCTGTTGTGGATAGTCTTGAAGTTGATGTATCAGGATATTTGAAGATAATATTCATGTGGCAGATAAATTGAAGAGAATATTTATCCTGGGGAAAAAGAATTTTTCCTGCATTTAGTAAAAGTCCTATATAATGATCCATTATAGTTGGTTTACAAGGTTATTTGAAGAGTATATTCGTGGTCTCAAGCAAGTGAAGGCTTTTGCTTATCTATATGAATGATGCATTCAGGTTAGTGTTAAGTCAGTTATGTGAGTCTTAAGTTGTTAGATATTCATTGTTAAGTTATCTTAATTACATAAGCATTGTTTATGATGGTATGTCAGGTAGCAATTGGATTAACATTGGATAAGATATGCATGTCCTAAGACAAGGGAAGGTTCGGTCAAGTAGTCATAATATGGGCGGTAGCCAATAATTTTGTGCTGGTTTACATAATCTGTAGGATTAATCATATGTTGATTAACTCATCCTCCTTAATGGAAAGTATATGCTAGTGTTAATAAATTAATGTATTCTTCTATTAATGTTATTATGATTACATTCATGTAACTTTTACATTAATTAATATTGTTTATTCATTAATATTATTTCCTCAGTACATTCATTGAATTTCTAAGAAGTGAAATGTTAATCTTAGTCATCATTTATTAATCATGTTGATTATTCATAGTATGTGAAATTACATTAGCATGCTCATCAAAGTAGGCATGAAATACGTGTACTCAGATGTATCATGCTCCTCCAAAGTAGGTAAGAGATACGGTGTATTCAGATGTATCATGCTTCTTCATAGTATGTATGATATACGGTGTATATAGATGTATGCTGATTATTCATAGTATGTATGATATATGGTGTATATAGATGTATGCTGATTATACATAGTATGTATGATATATGGTGTATATAGATGTATGCTGATTATACATAGTATGTATGATATATGGTGTATATAGATGTATGCTGATTATACATAGTATGTATAATATATGGTGTATATAGATGTATGCTGATTATACATAGTATGTATAATATATGGTGTATATAGATGTATGCTGATTATACATAGTATGTATAATATATGGTGTATATAGATGTATGCTGATTATACATAGTATGTATAATATATGGTGTATATAGATGTATGCTGATTATACATAGTATGTATAATATATGGTGTATATAGATGTATGCTGATTATACATAGTATGTATAATATATGGTGTATATAGATGTATGCTGATTATACATAGTATGTATAATATATGGTGTATATAGATGTATGCTGATTATACATAGTATGTATAATATATGGTGTATATAGATGTATGCTGATTATACATAGTATGTATAATATATGGTGTATATAGATGTATGCTGATTATACATAGTATGTATAATATATGGTGTATATAGATGTATGCTGATTATACATAGTATGTATAATATATGGTGTATATAGATGTATGCTGATTATACATAGTATGTATAATATATGGTGTATATAGATGTATGCTGATTATACATAGTATGTATAATATATGGTGTATATAGATGTATGCTGATTATACATAGTATGTATAAGAGCATATCTGAATGTTAGTTACACATAATATGTGTGAGAGCATAGTACATGCGTATGTATGTTGTACGCTCTGTGGCGTGTTAGAGGAGTAGAAGTATTGCAATAATGAGTGTGGTGAGTAGTGTAGCTAGGTAGGATTTGATCATTCCTGACTGGGACAGTTGGATGTTTCGGAGTAGGGGTTTTTGAAGATTGATGAGACCTGTTGCCTTGTTTTTTAGAATGAAGGATTCAACGGTAAATAGAATTGTTTGTCCTGCTGAGTTTAGTAGGTTTTGACTTCATCATCGGTGGATGACTAGGTTGTAGATTAATGGGTCTGATAGTTTGGGGTTATTTGGTGAATTAGGTTGAGATGTTCATGTTTTCTTTGCTAGGTCATAGGCGAAAATGAGTGCGGTGATGGTTGTTATAAGGGCAATTATTTTTGTGCTGGGGGATATTGTGTGGGTGATTGGGTTGTTGGGGATTAGGGTGTGGAAGATTAGAAGTCCGGCAAATACACTCCCATAGGCTAGGCGGGTGATGGGCTTGACTGCGGATATGTTGTTTTGTTCATTAAATATAGTAGTGGGGTTGGTATTACGTGTGTGGTCCAAGGAAATGAAAAAAATCAATCGGGTATTATATACTGCAGTAAATGCGGTTGCTGCGAGGGTAAGAAGGAGGGCGGTTGAGTTTACGTGAGAGGTGCTTATTGATTCAATAATAGCATCTTTTGAGTAAAAAGCTGATAAAAATGGGGTTCCTATAAGAGCGAGTGATCCAATTGAGAAGGAAGTGGTTGTTAGTGGGAGGAGGTGTTGAAGTCCCCCTATTTTTCGAATGTCTTGTTCATCATTAAGTAAATGAATAAAGAGTCCGGAGCATAAAAATAGTATTGCTTTGAAAAAGGCGTGCGTGCAGATATGAAAGAAGGCGAGATGGGGTTGGCCGATTCCGACAGCTACTATTATTAATCCGAGTTGGCTAGATGTGGAGTAGGCAATAATTTTCTTAATATCATTTTGTGCGAGAGCTGAAGCTGAGGCGTAGAATGTAGATAGGGCCCCTAAGCATAGACAAGTGGTTATAGCAGTTTGGTTCTGTAGTAAAGATGGGGAAATTCGGATTATTAAGAAAATGCCGGCTACCACTATAGTGCTGGAGTGAAGTAGTGCAGATACTGGTGTGGGGCCTTCTATTGCTGCGGCGAGTCATGGGTGAAGTCCAAATTGGGCGGATTTGCTTGCTGCAGCAGTGATAAGGGCGAGTAAAATCGGAGTTGGTATAGGGAAGGTTATGATCAACTCTAAATTAGTTGCTGTTAGTTCTTTTAAGGCTCAACAAAATGCTATAAGGAATCCAATATCTCCAATTCGATTATATAGTACTGCTTGGATAGCTGCGATTGCGGCTTGGTTTCGTCCATGAAATCATCCAATTAATAGGTAGGACATAATTCCTACTCCTTCTCATCCAATGAATAAGGTAAGTAGATTGCCTGCTGAAACAAGGATAATTATCGCTATCAAAAAGATTAATAAGTATTTAATAAAGGTATTTAGGTGCGGGTCAGTGTTTATGTATCAATTAGAAAATTCTAGAATATTTCAAGATACAAAAAAGGCTACTGTTATAAATATTAGTGAATATAGGTCAAATTGAATTATAATTGGGATTAGGGGGGAATTTAACACAAGTCATGGATAATACAAGCTGGCAGTTCATGTGTGGGCGGAGCAGTTTAGGGTGAGGAGGACTAGGGAAATAAAGAATGATAGTTTTACTGCGGTTTTTGTTGCTAAGGGGAATTTTTTGTGCTTTAATCATACTATGGGTGTTAAGAGTGTGAGGAAAACTACCATTGCGGGGGCCATGAGGTGTAAATATGTACTATAAAATACTGTTATATAAAATACTGTTATATAAAATACTGTTATATAAAATACTGTTATATAAAATACTGTTATATAAAATACTGTTATATAAAATACTGTTATATAAAATACTGTTATATAAAATACTGTTATATAAAATACTGTTATATAAAATACTGTTATATAAAATACTGTTATATAAAATACTGTTATATAAAATACTGTTATACAAAATACTGTTATACAAAATACTGTTATATAAAATACTGTTATATAAAATACTGTTATATAAAATACTGTTATATAAAATACTGTTATATAAAATACTGTTATATAAAATACTGTTATATAAAATACTGTTATATAAAATACTGTTATATAGAATACTGTTATATAGAGTACTGTAATATAGTGTACAGGAATATATAATGCGGATAGTTATATAACGTGTAGGATGTTATAAATGTGTAAGGATGTTTTAATGTGTAGGGTATATATAATAGTGTAGGGTATTTTAATGTGGAGGGTATTATAGTGTGTATGGTATATAGTGTGTAGGGTATTGGTGTACATACATATATATGTGTATATAGATGTATGCTGATTATACATAGTATGTATGATATATGGTGTATATAGATGTATGCTGATTATACATAGTATGTATGATATATGGTGTATATAGATGTATGCTGATTATACATAGTATGTATGATATATGGTGTATATAGATGTATGCCTGATTATACATAGTATGTATGATATATGGTGTATATAGATGTATGCTGATTATACATAGTATGTATGATATATGGTGTATATAGATGTATGCTGATTATACATAGTATGTATAATATATGGTGTATATAGATGTATGCTGATTATACATAGTATGTATAATATATGGTGTATATAGATGTATGCTGATTATACATAGTATGTATAATATATGGTGTATATAGATGTATGCTGATTATACATAGTATGTATAATATATGGTGTATATAGATGTATGCTGATTATACATAGTATGTATAATATATGGTGTATATAGATGTATGCTGATTATACATAGTATGTATAATATATGGTGTATATAGATGTATGCTGATTATACATAGTATGTATAATATATGGTGTATATAGATGTATGCTGATTATACATAGTATGTATAATATATGGTGTATATAGATGTATGCTGATTATACATAGTATGTATAATATATGGTGTATATAGATGTATGCTGATTATACATAGTATGTATAATATATGGTGTATATAGATGTATGCTGATTATACATAGTATGTATAAGAGCATATCTGAATGTTAGTTGCACATAATATGTGTGAGAACATACTACATGTCAGTCATACATGTATGTGCATATTATTGCGCGGTACATGTTTATTTAGGCGGTGCTCAGCTGTATGTGACGTGT